TTATGGCCGTAGTCCCACTCATGGCGACTTGGTCGAATTGGGAGAAGCAGTAGGTATTATTGCGGGTCAATCTATTGGGGAACCCGGGACTCAACTAACATTAAGAACTTTTCATACCGGTGGAGTATTTACAGGTGGTACTGCAGAACATGTACGAGCTCCTGATAATGGAAAAATAAAATTCAATGAAGATTTGGTTCATCCCACACGTACACGTCATGGGTATCCTGCTTTTCTATGTTATATAGACCTATATGTAACTATTGAGGGTCAAGATCTTCTACATAATGTGAATATTCCACCAAAAAGTTTGATTTTAGTTAAAAATGATCAATATGTAGAATCAGAACAAGTGATTGCTGAGATTCGCGCCGAAGCATCCACCTTGAATTTTAAAGAGAGAGTTCGAAAACATATTTATTCTGACTCAGAGGGAGAAATGCACTGGAGTATCGCTGTGTACCATGCACCCGAATATACATATGGTAATGTTCATCTCTTACCAAAAACAAGTCATTTGTGGATAGTATCTGGAGTTCCGTACAGATCCAGTATAGTCCCTTTTTCGCTCCACAAGGATCAAGATCAAATAAATATTCATTCTCTTTCTGCCGAACGAAAATATATTTCTAACCCTTCAGTGACTAATGATCAAGTGAGACACAAATCGTTTAGGTCGGATCCTTCTGGTAAAAAGGGGGAGTGGGTTCTTGATTATTCAGGACCTGATCGAATCATATGTAATGTTCATTGTAATTTCATATATCCCCCCATTCTCGACGATAATTCTGATTTATTGGCAAAGAGGCGAAGAAATAGATTCATCATTCCATTACAATCTAATCAAGAAAAAGAACTAATACCCCGTTCGGGTATCTCGATTGAAATACCCATAAATGGTCTTTTCCGTATAAATAGTATTCTTGCTTATTTCGATGATCCCCGATACAGAAGAAAGAGTTCAGGAATTACTCAATATGGGACTATAGAGGTGGATTCAATCGTCAAAAAAGAGGATTTGATTGAGTATCGAAGAACAAAAGAATTTAGGCCAAAATACCAAACGAAAATAGATCGATTTTTTTTCATTCCCGAGGAAGTGCATATCTTACCCGGATCTTCTTCTATAATGGTACGGAACAATAGTATCATTGGAGTAGATACACGAATTACTTTCAATATAAGAAGCCGAGTAGGCGGATTGGTCCGAGTGGAGAAAAAAAAAAAAAAGATTGAACTCAAAATATTTTCTGGGGATATCTATTTTCCTGGAGAGACAGATAAGATATCCTGGCACAGCGGCATCTTGATACCACTAGGAACGGGAAAAAAAAATTCTAAGGAATCAAAAAATTGGATCTATGTCCAACGGATCACACCCACCAAAAAAAAGTATTTTGTTTTGGTTCGACCCGTAGTCACATATGAAACGGCGGACGGGCTAAATTTAGCAACGCTTTTCCCCCAGGATCCCTTGCAGGAAAGGGATCATGTGCAACTTCGAGTTGTCAATTATATCCTTTCTGGAAATGGTAAACCAATTCGCGGAATTTCTCATACAAATATTCAATTAGTTCGAACTTGTTTAGTATTGAATTGGGACCAAGACAAAAAGGGTTCTTCCATAGAGGAGGTTCATGCATCCTTTGTTGAGGTAAGGGTAAATGATCTGATTCGAGATTTCATAAGAATGGACTTAGTGAAGTCCCTCATTTTGTATACCAGAAAAAGGAATGATCCGGCAGGATTAATTCCCGCTAATGGATCAGATCGTACCAATCTCAATCCTTTTTATTCCAAGGTAAGGATTAAACAATCACTTACCTGGCATCAAGGAACTATTCGTACGTTGGTGAATAGAAATAAGGAATGCGAATCTTTGATAACTTTGTCATCATCTAATTGTTCTCGAATAGGTCCACTCAACGATTTGAAATATAACAACAATGTGACAAAAAAATCAAATAAAAGGGATCCACTACTTCCAATTAGGAATTCGTTGGGTCCTTTAGGAATTGTCCCTAAAATTACGAATTTTTTTTCATTTTACTATTTAATAACTCATAATCAGATCTTGGTAAATAAACATTCGCTGCTTGACAATTTAAAACAGACTTTCCAAATACTTAAATATTATTTAATGGATGAAAATGGGAGGATTTATAATCCCAATCCATCCAGTAACATGATTTTTCATCCATTCAATCGGAATTGGTATTTTTTCCATCACGATTATTGTGAAGAAACATCGACGATAATTAGCCTTGGACAGTTTTTTTGTGAAAATGTATGTATATCTAAGTATGGACCACATCTAAAATCGGGTCAGGTTCTAATTGTTCATGTTGACTCTTTAGTAATAAGATCTGCAAAGCCCTATTTGGCTACTCCAGGAGCAACCGTTCATGGCCATTATGGGGAAATCCTTTACGAAGGAGATACCTTAGTTACATTTATATATGAAAAATCGAGATCTGGTGATATAACACAAGGTCTTCCAAAAGTAGAACAAGTGTTAGAAGTTCGTTCGATTGATTCAATATCAATGAACTTAGAAAAACGGGTTGAAGGTTGGAACGAACGTATAACAAGAATTTTTGGGATTCCTTGGGGATTCTTGATTAGCGCTGAGCTAACCATAGCGCAAAGTCGTATATCTTTGGTTAATAAAATTCAAAAAGTTTATCGATCCCAGGGAGTGCAGATACATAATAGGCATATAGAAATTATTGTACGTCAAATAACATCAAGAGTGTTGGTTTCAGAAGATGGAATGTCTAATGTTTTTTCACCAGGTGAATTCATTGGATTGTTGCGAGCGGAACGAACGGGGCGCGCTTTGGAAGAAACGATCTGTTACCGAGCCGTCTTATTGGGCATAACGCGAGCGTCTCTGAATACTCAAAGTTTCATATCTGAAGCGAGTTTTCAAGAAACTGCTCGAGTTTTAGCAAAAGCCGCTCTACGAGGTCGTATCGATTGGTTGAAAGGCCTGAAAGAAAATGTTGTTCTGGGGGGTGTGATACCCGTTGGTACCGGATTCAAAGGATTAGTGCACCGTTTAAGCCAACACAGCAACATTTCTTTGGAAATCGAAAAGAAGAATCTATTCGAGGGGGGCATCAGAGATATTTTGTTCCGCCACAAAAAATTATTGGATTCTTGCATCTCCAAAAATTTCCACGATACATCAGAACAATCATTTACAGGATTTACTGATTCCTAAGAGCGATCATCCTTTTAATTTATAATTTAACTAGCCGGTCCCTTCTTTTGTTAAAAAAAAAATGAATAGAAAGGAATTAATGGCTTGGACCGTGTATTACCGCTCAATCTCCGGTAGAAAGGTTCCATCGGAACAATTTTTTCAGAGTACCTCGTAAAAAAAAAGAGTAAGTGTGGGGAGAAATGACAAGAAGGTATTGGAACATAAATCTGGAAGAAATGATGGAAGCAGGAGTTCATTTTGGTCATGGTACTAGGAAGTGGAATCCTAGAATGGCACCTTACATCTCTGCAAAGCGTAAAGGTATTCATATTATAAATCTTACTAGAACTGCTCGTTTTTTATCAGAAGCTTGTGATTTAGTTTTTGATGCAGCAAGTAGGGGAAAACAATTCTTAATCGTTGGTACAAAAAATAAAGCAGCTGATTCAGTAGCATCGGCTGCAATAAGGGCTCGATGTCATTATGTTAATAAAAAATGGCTCGGTGGTATGTCAACAAATTGGTCCACTACAGAAACAAGACTTCATAAGTTCAGGGACTTGAGAGCGGAACAAAAGACGGGAAGACTTAACCGTCTTACGAAACGAGATGCAGCAATGTTGAAGAGACAATTATCTCACTTGCAAACATATCTGGGTGGCATCAACTATATGACGGGGTTGCCTGATATTGTAATCATCGTTGATCAGCAAGAAGAATATACGGCTCTTCGAGAATGTGTTACTTTGGGAATTCCAACAATTTGTTTAATCGATACAAATTGTGACCCAGATCTTGCAGATATTTCGATTCCAGCCAATGATGACGCTATAGCTTCAATTCGATTAATTCTTAACAAATTAGTATCTGCAATTTGTGAGGGTCGTTATAGCTATATAAGAAATCGTTGATTAATAATAAGATAAGTCAATTACTTCGTCAATTCCATCGATTTATGGAATCGGTTACTATACTATATCCATCCTGAATATAAAAGATAAAAATTCCCGGGGATATTATGTAATTACTTGGTATCCGAAATATACAGTTAAAGTAGGCGAATCGATAAAGAGATAATTGAATCAAAATAATTCCTTTTTAAGTTCTATTTCTGTCAGAGGGCAAGCAATATGAATGTTCTACCATGTTCCATCAACACATTAAAAAGGTTATACGATATATCCGGTGTAGAAGTAGGCCAACATTTCTATTGGCAAATAGGAGGTTTCCAAGTCCATGCCCAAGTACTTATTACTTCTTGGTTCGTAATTGCTATCTTATTAGGTTCTGCTACTATAGCTGTTCGGAATCCACAAACCATTCCAACCGACGGTCAGAATTTCTTCGAATATGTCCTTGAATTCATTCGAGACTTGAGCAAAACTCAAATTGGAGAAGAATACGGTCCATGGGTTCCTTTTATTGGAACTATGTTCTTATTTATTTTTGTTTCCAACTGGTCGGGTGCTCTTTTACCTTGGAAAATAATACAGTTACCTCATGGGGAGTTAGCCGCACCCACGAATGATATAAATACTACTGTTGCTTTAGCTTTACCTACGTCAGTAGCCTATTTCTATGCAGGTCTTACAAAAAAAGGATTGGGTTATTTCGGTAAATATATTCAACCAACTCCAATACTTTTACCAATTAACATCCTAGAAGATTTCACAAAACCCTTATCGCTTAGTTTTCGACTTTTTGGTAATATATTGGCTGATGAATTAGTAGTTGTTGTTCTTGTTTCTTTAGTACCTTCAGTAGTTCCTATACCTGTCATGTTCCTTGGATTATTTACAAGTGGTATTCAAGCTCTTATTTTCGCAACTTTAGCCGCGGCTTATATAGGGGAATCTATGGAGGGTCATCATTGACTATCTTTCAAAATATGCTTTTTTATTTATCCCAACGCTGTATAGGCGGTTCAAATAAGCTATTTTGGAACAGAATAGATACAAGGGTATATATATATATGATTTAGAGTACTAGTAAAAAAGATTACGATATTTTGGAATTCAATTGTCAACAAAAAGGAATGAACGAGATCTAAAGGATCTTTTTCCTAGGATTTCCGTTGGGGCCACTTATGTCATACTCCCCCAATATTCTATTTCTATTTGTTCAGTCAATCACAATATTGATTACGATTCATACCTAATCATAATTTGGATAAGATAAGAATTGTTATCCGGTTCCGATGTGCGATAAAAAAAGTGTTCTATGAAACTATTCCCATCCCATTTCATTTGATTTCAGTCAATTCAATGATTGATCAAAATTTGAATTAATTGCATGCAATTAATTGGATCTCTAATATGGATATTGTATTGATATGGAAGGAGTCAGTCAGACTAATGAATTCGTCAGTTTGTATTCATGCTTGTATTAATGCGGGATCGGGATAATGATAAAGAAAAGGAAACCAATAATTTACAAACGAGATTCATAAAAAATGGGTTAGGGATGGGGTCAAACTGGGTATATGTTATTTAATTATAAGCCAACTCTTCTGTATGTTTCAAAGAATGATTCTAGAATCGGGTTGAATATTAGATGTGAATTTTTTGTTTACGTTATGGAAGAAAGCCATGTATATGTGATATTAGATATTTACTAGTTATATATGAACTATCCATATATCTTATTGACTTTTCTACCCCACCGTGAATTTAGATAGGAATTACAATAGAAGTTCTTCCGTTTCGTCTGGGCCGAATGAATAAACAGATGAAATCAAGCATAGCATATAGAAGAGAAAGAGTGCAGAATTGAAAGAATGAATGGTTCGGAACAAATAAATGAAACGGAAGAACTAGGTCCTTCTGCATTGATTATGGATTGATAAAGACTCCGTGGATAGGAAAACGCGAGATCGAAGCAGTTCTGCTTATACGATTCAATAATCTCATTACTTTAATTTGTAGTTCATAGTTATTTCGACTGGATTGGGTGGATCTTAGTAATGGAATAATAAGTCATAATTCATTGGTTGCTTGTATCATTAACCATTTCTTTATTTTTATGCGAGGAGCTTACCATGAATCCACTGATTTCTGCTGCTTCCGTTATTGCTGCTGGATTGGCTGTAGGGCTGGCTTCTATTGGACCTGGAGTTGGTCAAGGTACTGCTGCGGGCCAAGCTGTAGAAGGTATCGCAAGACAACCAGAGGCAGAGGGTAAAATACGAGGTACTTTATTGCTTAGTCTGGCTTTTATGGAAGCTTTAACAATTTATGGACTGGTCGTGGCATTAGCACTTTTATTTGCAAATCCCTTTGTTTAATCCTATAAATTTGTAAAGTTTTTTGTTTTGTCTTTCTTATTTTATTACCTTGGATTTGCCGCTTGATTTTTCGAATTATATCAAGATTTCACTCCTACAATAACGATTTCACTCCTACAATAGTTTTAATTTAACTTAGAGATAATACCCCGTGGGAAGGACTAATTTGAGGATCAGGAATTAGCGGATCCACTCGCTTTCTTCCTTCCCGTTCTCAGTCCAATGGAACCCCCTTTTTTTAGGAAGCGTTGCAACAAATGAGGTATTTCGCAATTGATATGCGACCTGAGACCCAATTCTAACAAGTATTTCAATTTTCTTATTGAAATCAAAATTATTAAATTTTAAAATATTAAGAAAATTAATAAAAAAATCAATCAAATAAAAAAAAGGGCGAAGTAATACAAAAAGAACTCTGTTCGATTTAGTCAGTCCTATCTATTCGATTTAGTCAGTCCTATCTATAAGAGGAGATCCTATGAAAAATGTAACCGATTCTTTCGTTTCCTTGGGTCGCTGGCCATCCGCCGGGAGTTTCGGATTTAATACCGATATTTTAGCAACAAATCCAATAAATCTAAGTGTAGTCCTTGGTGTATTGATTTTTTTTGGAAAGGGAGTGTGTGCGAGTTGTTTATTTCAAGAATAAGCTGGATCTAACCAGCTGCACTTTATTCTTTATAATTAGGAAAGAAAGGTGCACGATCTCGCGAATTACTTCTGAATAAATTCAGAAATCATATGTACGAACCATAGCATTTCGCGATTCATTGGTAAATAAACTTTGATTCTCTATCAACCAATAATATGGGACCCTAAGCAAAACATGGTTAAAGCTAAATTGTTTGAAGTTCGGGCGCAACATTGGTGCTCTTTCTACCACTATATTAATTAGTATGGAGATGGTTTCAAAATGAATAGTTGCATTTTATCCGATATAGAACACTCATATCGATAAAATGATTTGAACCCTTTACTGGAGAAATGGGAATCCCGTCCTTTTTTATCC